ACATTATTATTTAGACCCAAGAAAAAAGGCGGGAAATCCTCCCTTTCAATCCCTTTCTTGGGTCGAAGACTAGGAAGACGCATAAGAATTCCTAGACTCCTTTGTTCCACTCAGGTATCCTTTGCCTTTTCCACTTACTTATCTTATACTTAGTATCTAGTCAAATTTCATTCTATTAGAATAGAATAACTATTGATATATTTGATATATTCTAGAATATTTTCATTTAGCAATAAGAAAAAAAGTCTTTTCATCATTTTTTTGATCATATATAATTATAATTGTCAAGAAAAAATTTCTTCTTTTTACGAACTTGTTTAATAAATTCGTAGATCTAGAAATTCATTTCGGACAATTGAACCTTCTCAAACTGTTTCTTTTTAAGAACCAAAAAGATTTGTGCCAAAATAACCGATGCGAAGAAGAACAAAAGACTTTGGACCCGTGCTGGGTCTTGAAGTACTATTTCCGCATCCCCCTGACCAAATCCACCCACGTTAGGATTACTCGTAAATGGCTGATCCAATTTGATAGATTCACCCTCTGAAACAAGAAGTTCTGGTCCTGGAGGTATAATATCAATTACTTGGCGTCCATCCGATGCATCGGTTATGGTTATTTCGTACCCCCCCTTTTCTTTTCGTATAATTTTGCTTACTATACCCGCTGTTGTAGCATTATAAACTGTATTGTTACTCTTGCTCCCATCAGGATAAATCTGACCCCTTCCCCTGTTCCCGCCTACATATATGGGATATTTTAGGAAGTGAACGTCCTTCTTAGTAGTGGGGTCGGGGGAAAGAATAGGAAAGGCGATTTCACTATATTTCTGACCAGGAACAGGCCCTATCACAAGAATATTTTTTTTAGTAGGTCGATAGCTCTGAAAAGACAGATTCCCCATCTTTTCCTTCATCTCAGGCGAAATACGATCGGGGGGGGCTAATTCAAATCCCTCAGGTAAAATAAGAACAGCCCCAACATTCAAGGCGCCTTTTTTGCCATTAGCAAGAACTTGTTTCAGTTGCTTATCATAAGGAATTCGAATAACTGCTTCAAATACAGTATCGGGAAGTACTGCCTGGGGAACCTCAATATCCACGGGCTTGTTAGCTAAATGGCAATTGGCGCATACAATACGTCCAGTTGCTTCTCGGGGATTTTCATAACCCTGCTGTGCAAAAATGGGATATGCATTTGAAATGGATGCCCAAGTGATTATAGATATAATGAGCGATACGGAAAAAGATCGAGTAATCTCTTCCTTTATCCAAGAAAAGGTATTTCTAGTTTGCATGGTCCAATAGTTGATTCAAAAAATTTCTACAATAAAATTAGGCAGGTCGCTAATATAGTTCCCTATCCCTGATTCTGCTATTTACTGAAAAATTGTTACTGGAATATCAGAAGGATCAAAAAAACCCTCTGGATAGGTAGAAAAATAAAAAATAAGTATGATTTTGAGCGTTTTGCTTATGTGCAAAGTAACAAACGTTCGAATTGGGGCATTGGATCATTTTTCAGTCATTCATTGAATGATAAATCACTACAAGTGAGGGAGATAGACGATTTAAATAGCGGAAGATCCAATATTTAAAAATTGTATCTAATATGACTGGAAAAGTGGAAACAAGACCAGATATAATTTGATCATTATGAGTAAATCCAAAATCTTTGTAGATAGAACCAATCATTAGTTCCCAACCGTGGGGTGAATGAAATCCTATACATAAATCAGTTAATAAAAGAATAGAAAAGGCTTTTATTGTGTCGCTTAAGTTATATAGGAATTCTTGAACCCAAGAATTAAGAAAACGAAGTTCTTGATTACTTAGAATAGAATAACCACTTAAAATAAGGAAATAGATTATATTTGTCGAGAACTGGAAAATCATATGGATACCATCCTCATTGTACATCTTGATCAATTTGATCATTTCTTTGTGGATTCCGATACGAAGCTTTTGTAAATGTGTTTCCGGGTATTCCTTTATCATTTCTTCCAAGAGGAAGAGTTCGTCTAATTCTATGAATTTTTCTAGAATAGTTTTTTCTTTAATATCATTCAAAAAAGTTTCGGATTCTCTAGTATTCCACCAATTAGTAATCCAAGATTCTAGACTTTTTTGAAAGGAGAGAGAGACGCACCAGGGCAAAAATACTATAGATGCAAGATATAGAAGGGGAGTGAACGCTTTCTTTTTTGCCATTTTTTTCGTCTGTGAATTTTTAATCAACCCACCTCGGTCGTCGATTCCATACGATCTAATATTTCTATCAAGCATAAGTTTTATTCCAAGGTATCAAGGCATCCCCTCTTCCCTGATTTTTTATTTTTGATTCAGTGTTTAGCCTATGAATTTAGAAAGCATACAGAAATTTAATTAAAGTACACTTAAAATTCGAATGACGAAACAAAATATTCTTTCTAGATAGCTCAATTGCTCAAATTCGAAGCAATTATCTCTTAATTATCTCTTTTCGATGAATACCCCAACGAGCTGCATATTATTCGGATTTCGAGATAAAAGAGATCCCGTTCTATCAAAATAGTAAATATTTCACAAAAAAAAAAAAAATAAATGCTTTTTATTTGATTTTTCCGAAATGTTTTGATCTATAAGATCTATTTTCGATTTGATACTTGTTTTAGTCAATTAAGTTCAATGGATTGATTTACATATGCATAAAATTTTTGCTGACAAAAGAGTTTCGTTGGTTAAGCTATATTCTAGAAAAATGAAAATGGGGGATTCTTTTGTTATTTTTCCCGAAAGCATTATTCATTTCAAAAGACTTCAATGGGTACACGCAAGAAATAGGCCAATTCGCCTGCTTTTTGCTCAATTTCTCGTGGAGTCAAATTCTCATCAGTACGAGTCAAGGGAATAGCCCCCTGACCTCTGATTTCCATATAAAGGACACGACGAGCATAAATACCCTCTTTCACTTCTATTCTGAGGGATTGAATATCTTTCATAAAGAATCGGAGGAAGATACGACGATTCTTTCCAGGAAATCCCCAGCGAAAAATACACACTATTCCTTCCTTTTTATCGAATAGATCGTAACCACTACCCACATTCCACGAAATTGTGCACCACAAATAGGAGCCAATAAAGAGACCTGCAATCCCATAGAAAGACATCACGATCCCTTGTGGAAAAAAAATTATTTGCTGAGAGGGGAATAAAGATATCAAATTCTGGCCAAGATAACTAGAAGTTCCAACCAATAAGAACCCTAATGAACCTAAAAAAAGGACAAAGGCCCAGCATAAATTACTTGTTTTTCGAGACCCTGCTATAAATTCTATCCATATACGTTCTGACCGACAACTCATACTAGATACAGTTGTATTTTATTGGAATTTGGAGAATAACCAAAATGACTTTGACTTTACTTTTTTAATTTCCGAAGTAAATCTCATCAACTAGTACTATTCGGAAGTGAACCCTTAGTACTAATTCATTGAATTGCTTGGATCGAAATTGATTAGATCTAAAAGCATACTATCTTCTTCATATGATCCCTATAGATATCTACATATATATATATGGATTCAGTGATAGATACATTTAAATAGATAGGACCTATTCGATCTAGAAAGGGATCTAAACAATCTTATTTCTTTGAACATGAAGAAATAAAGAAGCCATTGCAATTGCCGGAACAACTAGGCCTACCAAAGGCACAAAAATAGAGGGTACGTTGTTGAAAGTTGTCATAGAATGAATACCTCGATTTAATATTTGTACCTGTTATAAAGATATCTTATAATCATTATAATTCGGATTTCCTTTTATTTGCCTTCTTGCTTTATTTTGCGGAAGAAAAAATTCACTCGTTTATCTTGTTTATAAAGGTTTCCTGGTTAGTAATCAGGAATAGCGATGAAAAAGAAAAAAGTCTACTTTCTACTTGATTGAATTTTGATTCAAAGGAAAGAAAGCATGGAACTGAAATAACTCACTCAGAACGCCCTTTAAAAGATTACGTGGTATGATTGGATCGAATAAGCCCTTATGGAATAAATATTCAGCCGCTTGTGAACCTTCAGGGACTGTCTTATTCAATGTTTGCTCAATTACTCTTTTACCCGCAAATGCAATGTAGGCATTTGGTTCGGCAATAATGATATCTCCCAACATCCCAAAACTTGCTGTCACTCCGCCAGTAGTAGGAGATGTAAGGATTGATACATAAAATAACTTTTTATTTGATTGATAATCAAATAAAGCGGAAGATATTTTAGCCATTTGCATCAAGCTCAAACTTCCTTCTTGCATGCGTGCTCCTCCAGAAGCACACACTAGAATAAGAGGTAAAAATTGATTGGTAGCATACTCGATCAAACGGGTAATTTTCTCTCCTACCACGGATCCCATACTCCCCCCCATAAACATAAAATCCATAACTCCAATTGCTACGGGAATACCATTTAGTTGACCTGTACCTGTTTGAACAGCCTCGGTTAATCCTGTCTTTCTTTGATAAGAGTCAATACGATCTTTATAAGGTTCCTCCTCTGAATGAAATTCAATGGGATCTACAGAAACCATGTCTTCATCCATAGGATTCCAAGTGCCCGGATCAATCGAAAGTTCAATTCTATCTGAACTACCCATTTTCAAATGAGATCCACATTGTTCACAAATATTCATTTTTGACTTAAAAAATTTCTTATAATTTAATCCATAACAATTTTCGCACTGAACCCAGAGATGCCTGTATTTTTGAGTTACATCGAGATCATTAGAACTTTCTCTTAGAGTTAAATCAATATCATTCGTGATAGGTCTTAGACTAGAACTCTCGTTTTCACTATTATTTTCGTCGTACCTACAAATGGAATTATAAATGTAACTTTCACTGTAATTGCCACCACCACGTAAAATATAACTATCACTACCGATTGGAGAACGAAAACGAAGATAAGTATCAATGCAACGATTAATGTGATTATTCCAAATATGTTTAGTATTATATACCCCGGAGGG